ACGCTTGATATTATTAGGAATGCCCAGAAAATATCATATTCGTGAAGCAGAAACATAAAAGTACTCCTATGAATGTGCAATTAGGAATGTGCAATAGGCTGAATTCTTCCAAAAGAATTTCTTTTGATCAAATAAAATCGCTGTTCTCTTTTTTTTTCTTTCAATTTCCTTTCTATTTATATATGTATAGACATAGCATACTCTTACACAAAAAAGATTCTCTTATACAAAGTAAAGAATCTCTTATAGTTCTTATAGCAAAAAAGAAATTCAATTAAGAACAATTAAATAAAAGAAATAAGAAAGAGAGTCTATTTATTATTTAGATGATATGAAAGAGGAATTTAGTAAAAGGGCTTCTACAAATACTCAAGATCAAGAAAAGAAGAGGTCCTAGATCCATGCGACTTAAGATTGGATTTACTTGGGTCAGGTTGAAGTGACAGGATTCTATCATGATTTTCATAAATTGACTGAGATTTGGTATACCAAATCAAAAAAAATGTATCACTATCACTAACTCTTTTATCATGGACAGGAAAAGAGGAAAAATATCATATGTAATTCATTTATGAAAGTGGATGAAGAGAGATGGGTATTTGTTTTACAAATACTAATTGGGTCCGTTGGGTTGGAATGAATTATTGTGTTTCTTTTATTGTTCCTACTAAAATTTATATAAAAAACAAAAAGGGAATTCTTAGGGCTATACGGACTCGAACCGTAGACTTTCTCGGTAAAACAGATAAAACTTCTTTTTATCGAAATGATTTGAACTGTTTCAAAGACCCAACATGCATTTTGTTGCATTGGGCTCTTTCATCAACTGATGTAAAGATCAGTTAGTCCACCATATTTTTTCTTTACAGGAAGAGAAAAAGATAATAAGATGGTTCCATGTGCTCTAATTCATTATTTGTATCCTGATATAGGAGCAATACCAAAGTGTTTCAAAGAAGGGTGACCTTTATTTAGGTCTGCCTTCGGCCTAGATCAACCTAAGTGAAATGGAGTCTCTACCGCTCCGCTGCAAGAGTCAAATATGAGACTTCATACACCTCAAAGCTCATAGGACGAAAAGAGCTTCTTTTGAGATCCTTAGACTCATTATGCCTGGCATTGAATGGAATGAACATTTACCTTACAATGGCAGGTTCTTTTTTATTTGGCACCAGAATTCGCACCTTAATTGGATCAAACCAAATATTTGTCAGGCTATTTTTCTCTTGTTCTCTCGAATCTACGGAGTAAGACATCAACTAAAAAAAAAGAAATTATGGTCATTGCATAATTGGCTCCCTTGAAAAGCATTGGCGCACGTGTAAACGAGGTGCTCTACCTAACTGAGCTATAGCCCTTGTTATAACTATTTTAATATAGAGACAGTTTTTTGTCAAGAAGGGTATCCCATAATTCCACATGATAACTCTCAGATCTGTTTACGTTTAATGATAAAATATTTATATTGCTTAGAAAACCTATTTTACCTATAATCCATCGAAGTGATGAAGACCTTTTTTGTGGTGATAAATGACCTACTTAACCCAGTGGTTAGAGTATTGCTTTCATACGGCGGGAGTCATTGGTTCAAATCCAATAGTAGGTAGAACTTATTAGATACCATGGAATCCGGTATCTAATAAGTTTTTCTACCCATCCTCTTTTTGTCGTTCTATAATCAGATTAGACTTCATTGTGTTCATTTTGTAGAATGGAATAAAGATGTAGTGTGTAGGGTATAATAAAGAACTCTTTTTATTTTGATTGAATGTATTTATGACTACTAAGAGGAAATTGCATTGACAGCCTCTACTCGCGTCCTAGCTCGTCTGAGAGCTAGATTTGACTCAATTGCTTGTCTCTTACCCTCAGCTCTACTCAAGTTAGCTTCAGCTATTTCAAGAGTCTGTTGAGCTTCTTGTGGATCAATGTCAGTACTAATTTCCGCATCATTTCCTAAAATGGTGATCTCATTATTACTTATTCTAGCGAAACCGCCCATAAGAGCCACCGTTAACCATTGGTCGTTTAGTCGTATTCTCAAAAGGCCTATATCTACAGCCGCGGCAATGGGGGCATGATTTGGTAATACGCCAATTTGTCCACTATTAGTAGATAAAATAATCTCTTTCACTTCGGAATCCCAAATCATTCGATTAGGAGTCAGTACACAAAGATTTAAGGTCATTTCTTCAATTTGCTCTCCTCTTCTAAATTCATAGCTTTCGCGGTAGCTTCATCGATGTTACCCACCAAATAAAAGGCCTGCTCGGGAAGACCGTCTAATTCTCCGGAAAGGATGAATTGAAATCCCCGAATTGTTTCTGCGAGACCAACATATTTCCCTGGAGAACCAGTAAAGACTTCTGCAACAAAGAAGGGTTGTGATAAGAAACGCTCAATCTTTCGTGCTCTTGCTACAGTTAAACGATCTTCTTCGGATAATTCGTCCAGCCCAAGGATAGCTATAATGTCCTGAAGTTCTTTGTAACGTTGTGAA